AATCCTATTTTACGAAAACAAATAAGGGTTCAGAAGAAAGCGAGAATAAAAAAAGGATAGGTGCAGAGACTCAATGGAAGCTGTTCTAACAAGTGGGGTTGACTTCTTTACGTTATTACATTAACGTAATCCTTATATCAAAACTACAGAAAGGATAAACCTATATACATACGTATATGTACTGAAATCCTATCTCAAATGATTAATGACGACCCGAATCTTTATTTATTTATATTTCTATAAATAATAAATAAAAATCGAAAGAGTTGTTGTGAATCGATCCAAATTGAAGAAAGAATCGAATATTTATTAATAAAATTTATCGTACGAGAATAAAGATAGAGTCCCATTCCACACGTCAATACCGACAAGAATGAAATTTATAGGAAGAGGAAAATCCGTCGACTTTAGAAATCGTGAGGGTTCGAGTCCCTCTATCCCCAAAAAGGCCCGTTTGATTCCCCAATTATTTATCCGATCCGCTCTTTTCATTTCGTTAGCGGTTTAAAATTCGTTATGTTTTTCAATCATTCTACTCTTTTACAAATGGATCTGATTGTGGAAATTTTTTTTTTTCTTATTACAATATTTGTGATATATATGATACGCGTACAAATGAACATCTTTGAGGAAGGTATCCCCACTTCCAATTTGAATGATTAACAATACATATCATTTCTTGTACTGTATTAAAACTTATAAAGTTTTCTTTTTGAAGATCCAAGAAATTACAAGGTCTGGATAAAGCTTTGTAAGACTTTTTTTGTCTTTTTAATTGACATAAACTCAAGTTATCTATTAAAATAAGGACGATGCACGGATAATGGTCGGGATAGCTCAGCTGGTAGAGCAGAGGACTGAAAATCCTCGTGTCACCAGTTCAAATCTGGTTCCTGGCACATGATTTATTTGTATGAGTATCCGTTTTACAAATGAATTGATATGGGTCAACATACATATTCATTACTAGTCTATATCATAATAGATACTTATCTATCTAGGTGTCTGAGAATATACCCTTTCCAGAATTATAGAATAGATGCTAGAATTATAGAATAGATGAGTAAAGAGTATGTCTATAAAATCTGTAAAATAAAAAAAAATTAGATTTTACTTCCTTTTCTTTTTTATTTGTTCATACGGTGCCTCTTACCGTTCAAAAACAATGTTAATACTTTAGATATTTAATACTTCATACATATTAAAATAGAAAGGTTAAATTAATTGGTTGAAAGACTCAAAGGTATAGTCTCGCGGAGTTGAAAGGTGGGAATAACCAAGATTCATTTCAGATACAGTACAAATAAAATCCAAGCCCTCCTCTCATTTCGTTGTCTTTTCTTTTCATATTCTATTTCTTCATTTCCTCCTATGTGACTTTGTCGAACTCATTTAAGGTTTGTGCGTGGTACATAGTTCATGATGCGAAACTCTTTTGGGTCATCCTAATACTAATTGTATTTTTTTAATTGTCTTGTTTTTTTTTTTATTTATCCTTTTTATTTCTATTTTTTATTGTTTCTATTTTTATATATTATATATTTATTTATTTGAATAGAAACAATTTTTTTTTTATTCTATTTATTTTGTATTATTTATTTGTATTTGATTTATATTTTATTTCGTTTTATTTAGCCCATTTAGAATAGAATGCGAATGAGACTTCCATTACGCTCTTTGGTCTATAAGAGAACGTACAAACATTATTTGAATACCTGGAGTTGTAGAAGTGAAAATTAGTTTCTTATTTTATTATTTATATTTAATTTTATTATTTATATTTAATGATTTAATGAGCATCCTGTATTTCATAAAAATTCGGGGCAATATAATCCTTACGTAAGGGCCATCCTATCCAACTTTCGGGCATTAAGATACGTTTCAGACGTGGATGATTATCATAAAAGATTCCCAACATATCATAAGATTCCCTTTCTTGAAAATCCGCACTTTTCCAAACCCAGAAAACAGACGGAATTCTAGGATTCCACCTTGGGGCAAATACTTTTATACATACCTCTTCTGGTTGATCTATACCATAAGCTATTCTCGTAAGATGATACACACTAGCTAACAGTCCGCCCGGTGCTACATCATAGGCACATTGGGAACGTAAATAATTGTAACCATATACATATAAAATGACAGCAATGGAATGCCAATCCCCAGGCTTTATTTGTAAAGTCTCTATTCCTTGGTAGTCGAAGCCCAAAGATCTATGAACTAACCCATGTTTGGCTAGCCAAGCAGACAAACGACCTTGCATCTTTTTTATCTCCCCCACATTTTGATTTGTATAAAACTTTTATTTGTCTCTATAAGTTAAGTATTTCACATTTACGATGAAATTTATGAAAATTATTGTTTGTTATTATGTAAAAAAATGTGAAAAAAAAAAAAATCCTGCCTAATTCACTAATTCGGGGGAAGATACCGAACTCTTGTTGTATTTGAAAAATATTTCAAGAGGGATCTCCGAAGTCGATGTAGATGGTGGTTG